ATGACAACTATAAATCGTTGATTATTTTCAACCAACCATAAAGATATCGGCACCCTCTACATTTTCTTCGGTATTTGAGCAGCAATAGTCGGCACAGGATTAAGCATAATCATCCGATTCGAACTAACTCAGCCGGGAGCCCTTTTAGGGGACGACCAAATCTACAACGTAGTAGTAACAGCCCATGCTTTAGTAATGATCTTCTTCATGGCTATACCAATCATAATTGGTGGGTTCGGGAACTGACTTCTACCTTTAATAATCGGAGCCCCTGATATAGCTTTTCCCCGCCTAAATAATATGAGTTTTTGACTCCTCCCCCCATCATTCTTATTACTAGTGGCATCAGCCGGAGTAGAAAGCGGGGTGGGGACAGGATGAACCCTATACCCCCCTTTATCAAACAACCTGGCCCACGCTGGTGGAAGTGTAGACCTAGCTATCTTCTCACTACATTTAGCAGGAGCCTCATCCATTCTTGGAGCAGCCAACTTTATCACCACTTCAATTAATATACGAGCCCCAGGTATAACTCTAGACCGACTGCCTTTATTCGTGTGATCGGTAATCATCACCGCCGTCCTACTCCTACTGTCACTGCCAGTTTTAGCCGGAGGGATCACCATATTATTAACAGATCGAAACCTAAATACCTCGTTTTTTGACCCTGCCGGAGGAGGAGACCCAGTATTATTCCAACATTTATTTTGATTTTTCGGGCACCCAGAAGTATATATTCTGATTCTCCCAGCTTTTGGTATAATTTCACATATTATCGCTTATTACACAGGGAAAAAAGAACCGTTCGGGTATTTAGGAATAGTGTACGCAATAGCAGCTATCGGACTCCTCGGCTTCCTGGTATGAGCCCACCATATATACACAGTGGGGATAGATGTGGACACTCGAGCTTACTTTACAGCCGCCACAATAATTATCGCCGTGCCTACCGGAATTAAAATTTTCAGTTGGTTATCGACACTCCAAGGATCAAAAATCATTTGAAGCGCCCCCATATTATGAGTCATGGGATTCTTGTTCCTCTTCACTATCGGAGGGCTTACTGGGGTAATTTTAGCTAACTCATCACTAGATATTATGATGCACGACACGTATTACGTAGTAGCACACTTCCATTACGTTTTATCTATGGGAGTGGTATTCGCCATCTTTGGGGCTCTTATCCATTGATTCCCTGTTATTACCGGGTACACCATAAATCAAACAATAACAAAAATCCACTTCACTATTATATTCCTGGGGGTGAACCTTACCTTCTTCCCACAACATTTCCTAGGCCTAGCAGGTATGCCACGCCGATATTCGGATTACCCAGATGCTTACAGCACTTGGAACCTAATCTCGTCTTACGGATCAATTCTATCAACCGTATCTGTCGCACTTTTCCTATTCATCGTGTGAGAAGCTTTAGCCTCCAAACGAACAACCACCCAAATAAATAAAACCCACACATTCATAGAATGAACCCACCCAATACCTCCTACCGCCCACACCTATGAAGAACTACCAGCAATATTCATCCGCAAATAAGAGAAAAAGAGATTAAACTCTCATAAAATAGTTTCAAACTACTCACAATTTCTGCCACTTCTCTAATAATTTAGTTTAAATTAAAACACTTGATTGTCAATCAAGAAAAGCTACAATGTAGTAATTGTTAGTGGCTGAATGATATCAAATTGGTTTACAAGACGCTTCCTCCCCATTAATAGAAGAAATAATTTACTTCCATGACCATGCCTTTATAATCATCGTCCTAATTACCATTATTTTACTCTACGCACTATCAGTAGCGGTGACAAACAAATTCACTAATAAAAAACTACTAGAAGGACAAGAAATTGAAACCGCCTGAACAACTATCCCAGCAATTATTCTTATTTTTATTGCTCTCCCGTCTCTACGACTCCTATACCTAACAGATGAGACCATCAACCCCACAATAACAGTTAAAGCAGTCGGGCACCAATGATACTGATCATACGAGTACTCAGATCTAGAAAACACAGAATTCGACTCATATATAACCCCAGACAACGAATTAACAAAAGGAGACCTACGATTGATGGAGGTAGACAATCGACTTGTACTGCCGTACCTCACACCTATCCGAATACTAATTACCTCCGCAGACGTTCTTCATGCTTGAACAATCCCATCCATAGGTATTAAACTAGACGCAGTCCCAGGCCGATTAAACCAAACAATAATAATAATGACCCGCCCGGGACTATTTTATGGACAGTGCTCAGAACTTTGCGGAGCAAACCACAGCTTTATGCCCATCGTCTTAGAATCAACCTCAATGAAGGCCTTCGAGAAATGACTATCTAACATATCACAAGATAGCTTACACACCAAAGCGTAGGTCTTTAAACCTAAGAAAGTATATTTTACTTATTGTGCATAAAATAGCTTATGCAAAGCGCAGGTCTTTTAAACCTGAGAAAGTAAATTACTTTTTGTGTAATGCCACAACTAAAATTTCAAATTTGAATAACAATATTTTTAACCACTTGAACATTTATAACGATCACCGCACTAATATATTTCAACAACACCCCTATCGAGCTTAAACAAAACCAAGACAAGAAGAACACCATCAACAAAAAATGACAAAACACATTCTAATAACCAATCTATTCCACCAATTTGAGGCCCCTGATATTTTAGGTTTATCTATATTCACTTTAGTGATAACCTTGCCCACAATTATTATTCTAACAATAAAACCGTGTAAAACAATTATAACACCACGATCAACAACTTTCTTAACCACAATAAAAGAAACAGTAACCAAAAACATACTAATACCCATTAAATCTAACGCCCAGTGATTTTGACTATTGAACACCACTCTTCTATTTATTATTAGTTTAAACCTAATCGGTATCCTACCATACACATTCACCCCAACATCTCACTTAGCTTTGACAATAACTCTCGCTGTCCCACTATGATCTGCCAGTATTATCCTCGGTCTCCGGACAAAACCAAAACAAGCCATCTCACACCTTCTACCTGAGGGTACCCCACTAATAATTGTACCCTTCATAATCATAATCGAAACATTAAGTATTATCGCACGTCCCATCGCCTTATCCTTACGACTAGCAATCAACATCACAGCAGGACACCTCCTATTGAAACTAATTTCATCCGCCACAATATTTATAATCACACAAAACATCATCCCAACAGGCTTAATAATAGTAACTATAATTTTATTAACAATTCTAGAACTAGCAGTAGCTATAATCCAGGCCTATATTTTCACCATTTTAACCATATTGTATTTAGAAGAAAATCTATAATGACTAAACAAACACACCCATTTCATATAGTAGACCAAAGCCCATGACCAATTATAGCTTCCTTCTCTGCACTAATAATAACATCAGGACTCGCCCTATGATTCCACTCAGCCTCCACCAAAACACTAATAACCATAGGTCTAGTAATCACAATCGTAACCTCGATCCAATGATGACGAGATATTACTCGAGAATCAACCCTCCAAGGACACCACACATCTTCCGTGGAGACAGGAATACGATGGGGAATAATCTTATTTATTGTATCCGAGATATGCTTTTTCCTGGCCTTCTTCTGATCATTTTTCCACAGTAGTTTAGCCCCAACACCAGAAATCGGTACATGTTGACCCCCGGCAGGAATTGCCCCAATAAACGCCTTCAGTGTACCTCTTCTAAACACCGCCATCTTATTATCCTCCGGGGTGACAGTAACATGAGCACACCACGCWTTACTAAGCGGAGACCGAAAAGCAATAATCACCAGCCTGAGCATCACAATCACTCTAGGAGTATACTTTACTCTTCTTCAAGCCATAGAATATATAGAAGCCACATTCACAATCGCCGATTCAACCTACGGGTCAACATTCTTCGTGGCAACAGGCTTCCATGGGCTACATGTACTCATTGGGTCAACATTTCTCGCAGTATGCTTAGCACGCCAACTCCTATTCCACTACTCTAAATCCCACCACTTTGGATTCGAGGCCGCAGCATGATACTGACACTTCGTAGACGTAGTGTGACTTTTCTTATTCGTATGCATCTACTGATGAGGCGCATAACCCTTTTAGTATAAAATAGTACATGTAACTTCCAATTACAAAGTTTAAGAAAATTAAAAAGAGTAATGAATATATTAATAGCCACAATCATAATAGCAAGCATCCTAGCCGCAATAGTACTAGTAGTATCAATCATTATCCCATTTAAAACCGTTGACCAAGAAAAACTGTCACCTTACGAATGTGGGTTCACACCAAAATCTAACATACGAGTCCCCTTCTCTATTCGATTTTTCTACATCGCCATCCTTTTCATTATGTTCGATTTAGAAATCGCATTACTACTACCATGACCCCTAGCTATAAACAACTCACTATCAACCACCCCACTATTAATAGCAACGTCCATTATCATTGTCTTAACAATCAGTCTTCTCCTGGAGTGGGAGACAGGAGCCTTAGAATGGGCAGAATAACTAATGTAGTTTAATAAAAACACTTGATTTCGACTCAGGAAAACTGAACCACTCAGCAATAGTTATGATATTTATAAACCTAATCCTTGTAATCATATTCAGCTGCTCAATAATAGGGTTGACCATAAACCGCCCTCATTTCTTAACTATACTTCTATGCCTAGAAGCAGCAATAGTATCGACATTAATACTCATCATCATTAAAAACCACCAAAACCCCGTGGTAACAACTACCATAGCCCTAACAATCATTACCATGGCAGTATGCGAAGCAAGCATCGGCCTAAGCCTTCTAGCCTCTATCACCCGAACACACGCGTCAGACACCGTCACTAACCTTAACCTACTAAAATGCTAACCACCTCACTAATAATCTCAACACTACAAATCATCACACCGTGACTATCAAAAACCCCTTGAAAAACTTGTATCACCTTATCCTCAGTCACAGCTATAATAGTAATAACAACCAACTCTTTCCAAACAGATGAAATAACATTTTCCCCAACCTTATCATCAAACTTCATCTCTAGCCCACTAATAATACTCTCAGTATGACTAACCCCATTAATACTACTCGCCTCAAAAACCATACTATTAAATAAAACAATCACACAAATAAAAACCTTTTTAACAATAGTTAGTATCTTACAAACCACTCTTATTCTAACGTTCTCCGTAAACGAGTGAATTTTATTCTTCATTATGTTCGAGACCACGTTAATTCCAACATTAACACTAATCACCAAATACGGGGCCCAAAAAGAACGACTAATAGCGGGTACTTACTTTATAATTTACACATTGTGCGGATCATTACCCTTATTAGCCAGCCTACTGATTATGAACATAAAAACAGGGACAAGCAATATAACAATAACAACATTACAAATCACCAATATAGAAATAAAAAATATGTGGTGGTTAATCTCGTTATTTGGTTTCTTCATTAAAATACCATTATTCTCAGTACACCTATGACTACCCAAAGCCCACGTAGAGGCACCAGTCGCAGGATCTATAATTCTAGCCGCAGTACTTCTAAAAATAGGAGGGTACGGGTTAATACGAATAACCCCGGTATTCACACCATTCTCATCATTAACCGCTAACAAAATAATCATGGCATTAGCCTTATGAGGAACTTTAATAACTAGTATAATCTGCCTGCGACAAACAGACCTTAAAGCCCTAATCGCCTATAGCTCAGTAGCCCATATAAGCATAACCACAGCCGCCATTTTAATCATAACATCCTGAAGCTGACAAGGAGCCTTCAATATAATAATCGCCCATGGATTAACCTCCTCTATATTATTTGCCCTGAGCAACACAATCTACGAACGATCAAACACGCGAAATCTAACAATCTCGCGAGGCTACAAAACACTTATACCATCAATATATATGTGGTGGTTACTAGCCATAGTATCCAACATGAGCCTACCTCCATCAATTAACTTCTTAGGAGAAATTATAATAATCTTCTCTTTAACAACTTGATCAGTTATAACAGTAATAATCACCGCTACAGCCACCCTACTAACTGCCTTATACTCCCTGTACACTATTATTATAACACAACACGGATCGAGCTTAAACAAAACCAAAACCCCGACAAACAGTATAAAACCAACCGAAATACTAAATTTTCTCATGCACACCACACCCTTACTCTTAATAATTATCATACCATCAATAATCAAAATCTCATGTTAAGATAGTTTATAAAACATTAGCCTGTGGAGCTAAAAATGCAAAACTTATTGCTCATAACCAGAGATATAACTGTTAGTTCTGCTAAAACTAAACCCCGGCACCCATTCAACCGGTATCTCTTATGTCCCTTTTAATCATCTTATCAGTTACACTAACCTCCATCCTCATAATAATCCAGCCATCAAAAACCACAAACAAACTTATAACCCCAATAATTTTATCCACACCTTTGATCCTCACCATTATAAACTCAATTAAAAGTTTAAATATAACACAACCCAAATGAGCAGAAGTAATATTTACAGAGTTACCGATCAATATTAACTTAGATATACAATCCATTACATTCTCTTTAGTGGCATTATTCATCACAACCAACATTATCACATTTTCATGCTATTATATAAAAAATGATAGCGACAAGAAGACATTCAAAACAATATTAGTAATCTTCCTAATATTTATATTGATCTTACTAACAGCTAACAATATAGTACAAATCTTTATCGGTTGAGAAGGAGTTGGAATAATATCATTCCTACTAATTAGTTGATGAACTACACGAAACCTGGCAAATGCCGCGGCAATACAAGCAATCATTTATAACCGAACAGGGGACATAGGTCTAATCGTAGCCGCGGCCCTAACAATCACTTCCTCACCATCAATAAATTTCCAACATATAACTTTACACAACACCAACTCTGTAATTATATCCGTAGGATTATTATTAGCCGCAGCTGGAAAATCCGCCCAACTAGGAATACACCCTTGACTGCCGGCCGCCATAGAGGGGCCGACACCAGTGTCAGCCCTACTACACAGCTCCACTATAGTTGTAGCAGGTGTCTACCTAATAATACGAATAGCACCGCTACTAACAAAAACCCACTTCCTACCTAATTTAGCCCTTCTAGGAGCCTGTACAGCCCTATTTGCCTCTACCACCGCACTATACCAAAACGACATCAAAAAAGTAATCGCTTACTCAACCACCAGCCAACTAGGATTAATAATATTTTCAATCGGAGTTGGACAACCACTCCTAGCCCTCTACCACATAATAACCCATGGATTCTTCAAAGCTCTTCTATTTATGTGCGCAGGATCCGCTATCCACAACAACAAAGACGACCAAGACACACGTACTAGTAATAATATAAAAATGGAGTCCCCTATCTCCACCGCCTGTATAATAACCGGATCATTAGCCCTTATGGGGACCCCATTTTTAGCAGGCTTCTACTCAAAAGACTTAATCATCGAGTTCGCCTCAAAATCCTCAACAAATACTCTATCTCTCACCATAATCATTACAGCAACGGCCTTAACCGCAGCATACAGCACACGATTAATCAAAGCCATCACTGAAAATACAGCTAATAACACACCCACTAAAATAAAAGAAGAGCCTACAAACCTATTAATCCCGCTAATCGCCCTATCAACAGGAGCCATAATATCAGGTTGAGCAATAATTAATTTTATGGCAGAAAATACACAAGAAGAACAACCACTCCCGTCGAGCTTAAAAATTCTAACCTTAATTGTCTCCCTAGCCGCCATAAACATAATTATAAATTTTAACACAGTAAACACATCAACATTTCTCAACACGGCATGATTTTTCAACAGCCTCAACCACACAAAGAACACTAAAACTGTAATAAAAAATATATTAAAGGGCCCAACAATAACAGGAGATCAAGGATGATTAGAAGTAAACGGACCTACAGGAATCACCAAAAACCTAAATTTAGCCGGCCGTAAAACAACAGTAAAAACCACAAAAATAAAAACACATTTAAAAACTCTTCTTCTATCGATAACCATCTTACTAATTATGATATAATTATAATGAAAACACCTTTACGAAAAACACACCCACTAATCAAAATCACAAACGCAGCCTTAGTAGACCTCCCATCACCAAGCAACATCTCCGCCTGATGAAACTTCGGATCTTTACTAGGACTATTTCTCACCATCCAAATTATTACGGGAATCATCTTAGCCATGCACTACTCCTCAGACATAGAATTAGCATTCAAATCAGTCTCACATATCACCCGAAACGTAAATTACGGGTGAATAATACGAACAATCCATATAAACGGAGCAGCCTTTATATTCATCTGCTTGTACATCCACATAGCCCGAGGACTATACTACAGCTCGTACATACTAACCGAAACATGAAACATTGGAGTTATTATTATAATCGCCTCCATAGCAACTGCGTTCATCGGTTACGTGCTACCGTGAGGCCAAATATCATTCTGAGGAGCCACAGTAATTACAAATCTCCTCTCCGCCGTACCGTACGCAGGGACAGATATTGTGTACTGATTATGAGGAGGATTCTCTGTAGGAAAAGCCACACTCAGCCGATTCTTTGCCTTCCATTTTGTACTCCCCTTCGTCCTGATTGCCCTATCGGCCGTACATCTCCTATTTCTCCACCAAACAGGATCAAACAACCCCTTAGGAGTAAACTCAAACATAGACAAAATCCCATTCCACGCGTTCTTCTCGTGAAAAGACCTCCTCGGATTCACATTAGTATTACTAAGCTTCTGCACCATCATCCTAGCTTACCCGTTAATCATAGGAGACCCAGAAAACTTCAACCCGGCAAACCCACTATCAACACCCCCACACATCCAACCAGAGTGATATTTCCTATTCGCCTACGCAATCCTCCGCTCTATCCCGAATAAACTTGGGGGAGTAATCGCCCTATTAAGCTCACTAATCATCCCATTGACCCTATCATTCACGCACAAGTCCTCATTACAACCAACATCATTCCGACCAATCTCACAAATCATATTCTGAGTATTTTGTGCCAACTTCGTCGCCTTAAGTTGAATCGGGGCAGCCCCAGTAGAAGACCCGTATATCCTCCTGGGACAAACATTCTCTGTAATTTACTTCCTATTCTTTCTCACCGCCCCGAGCATCAATATCTTAGAAAAAAACATAATCACAAACAATAAATAAAGACCAGTAGTTTACACAAAGAACACTAACTTTGGGAGTTAAAAGAGACCTTAGAGGCCCTAGTCTAAATTGACAACTACTAAGCAAGAGTAACTTAAAACTAAGAGTGTTGCACTGAAGATGCAAAAGCGAAATAATTTTCCTCTGGCAATAATAGTCTGGATTTCACTATAAAACTCTCTAATAACTAGAAAACACATAGGCACAATAATATACAAAATAAACCACAACTAGTAATAAAAATTTAGCAATGAACGAAAGTTCGACTGAGCAAAGTTATTAACACCATGCTAACCTCGTGCCAGCCGCAGCGGTTATACGAGGTAGAAGAAGAGAACAACACCGGCAAAAAGAGTGGTAAAACCCTTAAAACATTCAAAAGAGAAAACTTACCAGCTGTAAAAAGCCCAAAAGAACACGAAACACCATCACTGAAAACCCGAGAACCACCAAAATTTAAAAATAAACTGGGATTAGATACCCCACTATATTACAAAATAAACTAACTTTTGACGCCAGGGAAATAATACAAAAGTAAAAACCCAAAAATCTTGGCGGTACTTTACCCCGTTAGAGGAGCTTGAAAAATAAATCGATAATCCACGATTAACCTCACTATCTTTAGCTAAACAGCCTGTATATCATTGTCGAAAGTTAACTTCAACAAAAATTTTAACACAAAGAACACTAAACAAAACGTCAAATAAAGATGCAGCCAATAAGATAGAAAATTTGAGCTACAATTTTAAAAATAAGCCCGGAAATAAAATGAAAATAATTATAGAAGCAGGATTTAAAAGTAATAAAAATTTAGAATATTTTCATGAAAAGGCCCTAAAGTACGCACAGATCGCCCGTCACTCTCCAAACCAAAAAAAGCAAGGAGATAAGTCGTAACAAAGTAGGAGTACTGGAAAGTGCCCCTAGCGAAACATAGTTTAAAAGAACAATTCACCTACAATGAAAAAGAACTGCAATATTAACAGTTGATTCGAAGTAAACAACACACCCACCTACCAAACCACACCCACCTACCAAACGAAATATCGCTACCCAATCAAAAGTATTAAAGAAAGAACTGAAATAAAAAACACACCTTAACGGAAATAAAAACTAAACCAAAAAGCACTAACCCTTCCTTTTGCATAATGATCTCACAAGAAAACACCTCAATAAAAAGACCACCCGAAACTTATAGAGCTAATTATTAGCATGTTACAAGACAAAATCCCCTACTGTTACAAAAGTACGGAAAGACTAATAATTAGAAAGCGAAACACATAACGATATAAGTGATATCTGGTTGCCTGAAAACAGACGAAATCTCATCACGCTAAAAGCGTGATTCCACCTCCTCGGAATATTCTGAGGAGGTAATATGGAAACAACCTTAAACCTTAGGATAAATTTCACCATAGAACTAAAGTAGGCTTTAAAACAGCCAACAAAAGACGTAAAAGTCTTAAACAAGACCAACCACCCTAAAAAACACAACAGGCCAACAAAAATCACAAACACTGTAAGAACAAGTAATTAACTACTAATATAAATTATTAAACAACATAAAAGAACACCAAAACAAGAAAATCTACCAATTACTAGTAAAATCAATTTAGAAAGTAAAATTCACCAACCTAAGAGAAAGGAACTCGGCTAAATAGCTCCGACTGTTTACCAAAAACACCGCCTTTTGAAAACTCCAATAAAAGGTCACTCCTGCCCAGTGTTAGTGCCTAACAGCACAATAAACGGCCGCGGTACCCTAACCGTGCAAAGGTAGCATAATAATTTGCCCCTTAATTAGGGGATGGAATGAAAGGAATAACGAGAGCCATACTGTCTCCCTCTTACAACAAATGAAACTTCTAATTACGTGCCAAAGCGTAATAAAAAAAGAAAGACAAGAAGACCCTATCGAGCTTAAACAAAACCAAGATTAAAAACTCTTGAATTTTTATTTTGGTTGGGGCAACCTAGGAGAACAACTAAACCTCCTAAATAACAAAACAACTATTTTAACAAAAAGACCCGTTACTGATTAAAGAACAAAGTTACCGTAGGGATAACAGCATTATCCTCTAAAAGAGTCCTCATCTAATAGAGGGTTTGTGACCTCGATGTTGGATCATTAAGTCACCTTGACGCAGAAGTTAAGAGAGAAGGTCTGTTCGACCTTTAATAAATTACGTGATCTGAGTTCAGACCGGCGCAAGCCAGGTCGGCTTCTATCTCCTATAAGAATTTCTTAGTACGAAAGGACCAGAAATCCGCAGGCCATTAAACACTTAGCCTGTACACACCCCACAAGGAACAACACCTTACGTTCAAATAGTTTACCATAAAACATTAGTCTTGTAAGCTAAAAATAAGAACCACTCTTTTTGAGCACTTGAATAGTATAAACACATTACCTTGAGCCTAAGCCTCAAAAATAAAGACTCTTTTTCAAGAAAATTTGTGATAGTATAGCGCCATACATTAAACTTAGGCTTTAAAAACGAGGAGAATCCTCTCACAAAACTTTTTATTTAGAGTTATATATACATTGAATACTAGTACATATAACTTTAAATGTACTTTAAATATGTTATAAGTTTCAATTTCTATAAAGAAATCTTATAAGCTTTCTTACAATTTTTAATTACATCTTAATAAATGTATTATTGATATCCCTAGAAAAATTTTTAGAAAAATTAGGAATATATAACTAATTTTAAAAAGATTAATTATTAATAATAGGCCCCCGAATCACCTAATTTAAGCCCTGAAATTACTTGTGGAATCTTTATGTGTGGTCATAATCTTCCCCGAGTGTAAAATTTCAGGGCTTAAATTAGGTGATTCGGGGGCCTCAAATAAAATTATATCTTTTTATTGTATATTACGTTAATAACGTAAAATCTGTCCCTTACTGTAACATAAGCAAGATATATAAACACATGCTATAGATGCGACTAACACTAGAATTAATACTAGTAGTAACCCGCTAGAATTATAAACCATGTAAAAATTATAGTCGAGTCGCTCTAACATATTGATGGGGGTTTTACCGTGTGAAAAAATTTCCGCAAGGGCTCATCACTTAGAGAGGTAGCTGTAAGAAACGGTCACTAAAGCTCCCGTTATCAAGAAAATAATAAAAAATATACTACCGACTTTTGGGAAAATCGAAGAAGATATAGAAGCAGTGAAACTGAAAACAACTACTATTCCCCCAACATAAACAATTAGAAAAATTCATCCGAGTAAAACATATCCTCAGAAGAATATCAAAATTGAAGCTAAAACAGAGTAAGTAACAACACCTAAAAGACTGAAATAAGGTGACTCACTACTAACAATTAAAATTACTGACAATAAAAAAAAGATAGGGAATAAATAAATAAGATTTACTACCATCATTCTCTCTTGAGCAATCAAGACCGAGGGATTGAAAACCCCTTATTGTATTTTCAACTAAGAGAACATCATCACTAAGTGATCAATTAAATAATTAATAAGTTGCGGATGATAATAAAATATATTGCTTTCTTCATCTTACCTTTAGTTAACCTCCTACCCCTACTTATCGGAGTGGCCTTTTTAGTATTAGTGGAGCGCAAACTATTAGGCTATGCCCAAAACCGCAAAGGACCTAACATCGTTGGCCCGTGAGGAATTTTACAGACCATCGCTGACGGTGTTAAACTAATTATTAAAGAACCTATAAACCCGTCTTTATCTAACCAAATCTTATTCTTAGTTTGCCCAACCATAGCTATATTTCTAGCCTTTATAGTCTGAATTCCGTGTTACACGAAATTCTCAATTATTAACTTAAATTTTTCAGTTTTATTTATTTCAGCCTTATCCGCTATCAGTGTATACACTATTCTGGGGGCCGGGTGAGCTTCTAACTCGGCTTACGCCCTTATGGGTTCTATCCGAGCCACGGCGCAAATAATTTCTTACGAGGTGACACTTATTCTTATTATCTTATCAGTACTAATCACATTCTCCTCGTTTAATTTAATCAAGGTAGATCACGGGCAACAAACAATGTGATGCGCCGCACCATTTTGACCCTTAATAGTAATGTGGTTAATCTCCTCCTTGGCAGAGACCAATCGAGCTCCATTTGATTTGACAGAAGGAGAATCAGAACTTGTTTCTGGGTTCAATGTAGAGTATTCAGGAGGGCCCTTTGCTTTATTTTTTCTAGCCGAGTACATAAATATTATAATGATGAACGCACTATCCTCAATTTTATTCTTCGGGGGGAGCACGCTTATGATCCACTGCATTGATAACATTGGAGTACCAGTGAAGACCCTAATCTTAACTGTTTGATTTGTCTGGGTACGAGCTTCTTTTCCGCGGATCCGATATGATCAATTAATAAATTTAATGTGAAAGCATTTCTTACCTTACACTTTAATTATTTTAATTTTAGCCCCAGTCCTAACTAATTTTATCAGTTTACAATAAGACATGTACCCTAATCAAGGGAGTTATAGTGATAATATAGAACATAAGGAGAACCCCTTCATGCCTAAAATAGCGAGACAATCTCGCACTTCAGAGATCAAAACCCTGCGTGCTTTACACCATACTTTAAAAGTAAGATCAGCTAATTAAGCTCTTGGACCCATACTCCAAAAATGAGGGCCCCACCCTCTCTTACTAATGATAAAAAAACTATCAACAATAGTACTTAACTTTGCTTTATTAGCTAATATTTCAGGTTTATTATTGATCACCCTGAGTAACCACTACATTATAATATTCGTCGGCCTAGAATTAATGACCTTCTCATTTATCACTATTATATCACCCACCAGTCCACGACAAGTAGAGTCCTCTGTAAAATACTTTATTATCCAGGCCTCGGCCTCTATTATCTTACTTTTATCATTAATCTTTCCTAGCACACAAATCTCAATAATTTTCCATGCTACATTAATCATGTCCCTTTTAGTAAAATTAGCCGCTGCACCATTTCACTCATGATTCCCAGAGGTAACTCAAGGGATAAAATGAAAGCCTGCCGCCCTTATTCTAACGTGACAAAAACTCGGGGCATTAATTATTCTTTCCCGAACATTAATAACTGAGAGCAAAACAATTATAACAGCGACCGCTGTTACATCAGCTGTCATTGGGGCAATCGGTGGATTAAATCAAGTACAAACACGAAAAATCATGGCTTATTCCTCTATCTCCCACATGGGGTGAACACTATTACTTTTTACAATCAGCCAGCCAATCGCTATAACTTATTTCGTGGTATACTCAATTATTACTGTAAGTATCATAATAACTATAGAGTACCACAACTCAAATCACCTATCGAAAATACATATAGATTCTTTTCTCTCACCTTGAACAGTGGCAGCAACCTTATCTCTAATCCTGTCATTAGGGGGCCTACCGCCACTAGGGGGATTCTTAAATAAAGTAATAGCCTTTAAAGAAATAATTAACAATAATTTAAGTGTGATCACTTTAATCATAATTTTATCCTCTTTGACAAGTTTATTCTTTTACTTACGAATCTCATATTCTACCACACTAACATCAAGCTCACAACACACTTTATCTATGCTAACTATACGCACAAAAAAAATAACTACAAGCAGCACACACAAAACACCACCGTTCACAATAATTATCGCTTCGTCTCATATCATCCCCATCCTCGGGTTAATCATCGCCCCGACTATAGTCGTCTCATTAATAAACATAACTTCCTAAATCAACCTAAGTAGGCACTACTGTGCTCTTTTTGATTAACAGTCAAACGTTTTCTAAAACCGCTACTTAAAAGCTTAAGTTAACAAAACTACAAGCCTTCAAAGCTTAAATTATAGAGATTCTATAGCTTTTAAAGTTCCAGCGCGTAAGCACATCTAAGGACTTGCAATCCTTTATTCTAAATAAACTATGAAACTACAGAGCGCTGAAAATTTCTTCATCCTCTTAATTGCAAATCAAGCATTCTTCATAAACTAGCACCCTATATACTAACCAAATGGCAAGGGAAGGTCACCTTCATTAATAGATTTACAATCCACCACATATTTCTGCCACCTCGCCATA